AATGTACAGTGGGCAAATAGGATTATTTTCTTCTAGAGATCTTTTACTTTTTTTCCTCATGTGGGAGTTAGAATTAATTCCCGTTTATCTACTTGTATCGATGTGGGGAGGAAAAAAACGTCTGTACTCAGCTACAAAATTTATTTTGTACACGGCGGGGGGTTCTGTTTTTCTTTTAATGGGAGTTCTGGGTATCGCTTTATATGGTTCTACTGAACCAACATTAAATTTTGAAATATTAGCCAACCGGTCCTATCCTGTGAACTTGGAAATACTATTTTATATTGGATTTTTTCTTGCTTTTGCTGTCAAATTGCCAATCATACCCCTACATATATGGTTACCCGATACCCATGGAGAAGCACATTATAGTACTTGTATGCTTCTAGCCGGAATCTTATTAAAAATGGGAGCGTATGGATTAGTTCGGATCAATATGGAATTATTTCCTCATGCTCATTCTATATTTTCTCCTTGGTTAATGGTAGTAGGCGCAATGCAAATAATCTATGCGGCTTCAACATCTCTCGGTCAACGGAATTTAAAAAAAAGAATAGCCTATTCCTCTGTATCTCATATGGGTTTCATAATTATAGGAATTGGTTCTATCACAGATATGGGACTCAACGGAGCCCTTTTACAAATAATCTCTCATGGATTTATTGGCGCGGCGCTTTTTTTCTTGGCCGGAACAACTTATGATAGAATACGTCTTGTTTATCTTGACGAAATGGGCGGAATAGGTATTCCAATGCCAAAAATATTCACGATGTTCAGTAGCTTTTCGATGGCCTCCCTTGCATTACCTGGCATGAGTGGTTTTGTTGCCGAATTAATAGTTTTTTTTGGACTAATTACTAGTCCAAAATATCTTTTAATGACAAAACTCCCAATTACTTTTGTAATGGCAATTGGAATGATATTAACTCCTATTTATTTATTATCTATGTTACGACAGATGTTTTATGGATACAAGATATTTAATGGTTCAGACTCTTATTTTTTTGATTCTGGGCCGCGAGAGTTATTTCTTTCGGTTTCTATTTTTTTACCCGTACTCGGTATTGGTATGTACCCCGATTTCGTTCTTTCACTATCAGTTGAAAAGGTTGAAGTTATTCTATCTAATTCTTTTTTTAGATAATTTATAAATCTTATCATTTACAAAAGCGTTCGTTGTAAAATGGTACAATGACAAAGAGCCTGTCGAATCATATTTGAATATGATTCGACAGGCTCTCGCCAATTCACACAAAGTTTTTTTATCTGATCTACGTTGTACACCCTTTTATTGCTATTTGTAAGAACCCCCCCTTTTTTTTGAATTCAATTAGATGTTAATGTAAATGAACCATAACTATGTAGTCCTATTCCTAATAGATTGACTCCAAAATAGCATATCCAAATTATAAGAAATCCAATAGACGCTACAATTGCTGAATTTGTACCCTTCAGTTTTATATTTGTTCGAGTATGTAAATAAATTGAAAATATGATCCAAGTAATAAAAGCCCAAGTTTCCTTTGGGTCCCAACTCCAATAGGATCCCCATGCTTCGTTAGCCCATACTGCTCCAGAAAGAATTCCTATGGTTAAAAAGATAAATCCTAGACTAATAACTCGATAACTCCAATAATCCAATTTTTCAATCAATTGTGATCTATAATAATTCCTTGGGAAAAAAAAAGAAGTTTTTTGTAAAACATCCCTTTGTTCATTCATGTATTCGATTTCACCAAGGAAAAATGACTCATTTAAATTCAATAAATGATTACTCGTAGAAAAAAGAGAAAGCTTTTTTCTAACTGTAATGACTAGAAGTGATACTGATAATAATGATCCACATAAAAGGGCCGCATAGCCTAATATCATCATACTTACGTGCATTATTAGCCACTCGGATTGAAGGGCAGGTACCAATATTGTCGATTCGTGTATTTCAGTTAAAAGGCCTGAAGTAGCAAAGCCCTGGGAAAAAAGAGCACTTGGGCCAATTATTGTGCTTAGAATATTTTGGTTTTTTTTGAAATATGAAACTATATAAATAAAGGAAAAACTCCATGAAAGAAAGATTAACGATTCATATAAATCACTTAGTGGAAAATGTCCCGAATAAATCCAACGAGAAATTAATAATCCTGTTATACAGAAAAAAATCATTATCATGCCCGTTTTGGATGAATCATCTAATTTTACGATTTCATCGACTAAAAAGGTTATCAAATGAATTGTAATTATAATTGAAACGATCGAAAAAGAAATATGAGTTAATATATGCTCTAAGGTTGAAAATATCATAAAATAAAGAGTTCCTTAATTATAAAATCGAAATTAGCAATTGAATTTATTATAGGATCTATTTTATTTTTTTAAGAGATGATATGCCGCCACTCGGACTCGAACCGAGATGCTCTAGCACTGCTTCCTAAGAGCAGCGTGTCTACCGATTTCACCATAGCGGCCTGTCTTGACCTCATAATAATCTATGAATAAATAATCG